TGACACCAATAAATGAAGTGCTTTCTAGAAACAGAAAATAATTTCACATAAATTCAAATTCAGTTGTCATAAGAGTCTTTCATTACCAAAAATTTATTTCATACCTCCAATTAGATATTGTGGGGGATCCTAACCTAATCCTATTAGGGTCTTTCAAAAGGGCAGAATGGGGAATACGGGGTGAGCCGTGTTTGTATTTCTCCCAGCTATCCAACGAAGACTTTCAATTTTTGAATCAAAGGTTCATAGTGTAAGACTTTTTTGATCTTATAAATTGTTATAATTTTTTTCGAATAAATCATGAATTTTCTAGAATAATATTAAGGATCTCATCGAAAACTTACAGCAGCTTGCCAAACAAAGGCTAAGAGAAAAAAGAACAAAGGTATGACTGGCATAAGATCTACGATTGGATTCAAAAAAGCGTAGGCCTCGGGCAATTTGGCGAAGAAAAGACTACTCGAATAAAAGGAAGAATTAAGACAGATACAGATCAAACTAAAGATATTAAGCATAACAGACATTTTGTTCTTGGAGATAATTGCATTTTGATTGAGTTAATGATATAAGGAAAAATGAAGTAAAGGAAGGTAGACAAAAACCCTTCTTTTTCTTTGAACCCACCCAATCAAAAATTCCCCAATTCTCAAACAAAGGAGAATAGAAGAAATCATACTTTCATAGAATATCTTAATTGAATTATATCTAATGATCAATAAATTCGGCCGAATTCTATATCTACACGCGAAAAAATCCTAGCAAGATTCTAATCTATTCTATAAAGATTTTTTATATAAATTTGCCCTGGAATTGACCAAGACCCAATACTAATATTATTCTTTATTGGTGTAGAATGGAAATATAAATGGGGCGTGGCCAAGTGGTAAGGCAACGGGTTTTGGTCCCGGTATTCGGAGGTTCGAATCCTTTCGTCCCAGGCATATACATTGTATCAGAGTAAAAGTTTATTTTGAAAATAACATTATGTATAAATGCCTAATATTGGATGCCTAATATTGAATATAATGTCATTCTTGTTTCTTTTATTATTTTGAATGATTCTTCTATGAATCATATTTTTGTTTTTCACAAACCGAACTAACTGAATTGAGTGCAAATGGCATGCGGATATAACTAAATAAATTTGTTTGTGATCAAGATACGATGGTAACATAGGTCACACCCCTTTTTTTAATTCAACTAATTAAAAACTTAATAAAGTATGGCGGATTTTTCATCATATGTTCATTCCCTTCATATTGAAGGGGGTTAGCTACTTAATTTTAAGAAAAACCTTACGTCTCATATCTTTTTGAATTTTCAACGATACATTTTATTTTGAATCACAATAAGAAAGAGCAGCATGTCTTTCCTATCTCTTATTCTCTATCCATTAAAATTAAACTTAAATGGAAATAGGGTAACCAAATTATTAGGATCTCTTAATTATAAACAAGAGGGAGGTTATTACATTAAATTAAATGGGATTAAGTACCGGGTTAGGGTAAACTAAAAAATTAGGAGCAAGGGCCTAATCTGGACTTGTTTGTCTTTGTCCCCCGAGAGTCCCCCTTCCCCAAGGGGATCCTTTTTTTGTTCTGATTCAGTATTCCCAGAGAGTCAGGGGATAGATAGTTCTTAATTAGTAACGGGAGGTATCTTATTAATAAAATTCGAATCGAAAGAACAAGAACAAGTACCCAAATCTTCTCTTATATCAGTCTTTTTTATCCATCTCACACAAAAACGGGGTTTTTGTTCAATCAATTTATTTGCTTTAAATCGTTGATAGTTCAATTCGAAAAGAAACAGATATTTCTCCCTCTCTCTCTCTTTTTTTTTTTTTATGATGATCAAATTTTTAGTCTTTACTGTAAAACTTTATTCAAATAATGATGTCGAAATAGGAAACTTTTTCTATTCTAAAAATTTTTAATGATTGCTTTTGAGTTGAATCTTTGGTATTCAAAGAAGTGGTAAATGGGTCATATTGAGTCACTTTAAGATGCAGAGGAAAAAAGAATTCATTTATTAATATTCGTATTCTTTCTATATTTCTATTAGTTTTTTTAATAAAAAGGAAAGTGTTGCATTCATACAATAACATACAATAATAGGTGGGGTCTTGCTAAGATTGCTTCAGAAAACTTTTTGCCATCTTTGTATAGAAGAAAAAAGGGTATAGATTAATATGTTTATGTATCGACGGAACCAATGACTATTCATGATTCCAAAATTGAATCAATTCCATACGGGTTCCAAATTAGAGGAATGTTTTGTTATGGTAAAACTTCGTTTGAGACGATGTGGTAGAAAGCAACGTGCGACTTGAAGGACACGATCCGGTGTGGATTTTTCTTCTTACATCCGCCATCTTTTCTAAGAATGAAGGTGCTCTTGGCCCGACATCTGTTCTGTTTTCACTAGAATCCTTCTTTTTGTTAGGTTGTAATGAATATAGTACATGATGGAGCTCGGGTAGAAAGTCTGGATTCATCTTTCAGGGGTCAAGAATCTAGGGTTAATACCAATCAATTAATTGGAACAACTTCGTAAGTATATCATCAATATAGAAATAGAAAGGATCCGATTCGGTCAAGTTTTTAATTCAAAAGGAAAATTTGTTGGAATTGAAAAAACTCTTTCGATTAAAAGTGTATCGCGGGGAATCAAGTGTTTGTATGATTCTTTGCTAGAAATAAATCACAATTAAGGGGTATGTTGCTGCCATTTTGTAAGGATTAAGAAGCACCGAAGTAATGTCTAAACCCACTGATTTAAAACAAAGAAAAAGGATCCCAGAACAAGGAAACGCCTTTTTTTCAATTGTCTCAATAACTGGATCATAATAAAGAATAAAGAATCCAAATGGATTGTATTTTAAATGAGACAAATAAAAGGGGGGGGTTAAAGACTATTCAAAAAATGAAATAAATTGCCTAAATACTTTTTTCTTTTAAGCTATTTGAGAATTATCCAACTTGAGTTATGGGTACAAATGATTTTTTATTTTTCAGGAAGGATAAATTCAGGAAGGAGGAATAAAAATAAAAATATGAGTAAAATCCCATTCTAATTTATTTTATCAACTCCTTTGCCATTAATTATAATTCTATACGTAGACAAAACTCCAAATCATTTTTTCTCGAGCCGTACGAGGAGAAAGCCTCCTATACGTTTCTAGGGGGGGTCTTTAGATCTATCCCAATGAGCCGTCTATCGAATCATTGCAATTGATGTTCGATCCCGAAGAGAAGGAAGAGATCTTCGGAACGTGGGTTTTTATGATCCGATAAAGAATCAAAGTTATTTAAACGTTCCTGCTATTCTATATTTCCTTGAAAAGGGCGCTCAGCCCACAGGAACTGTTCGGGATATTTTAAAAAAGGCGGAGGTTTTTAAGTAGCTTGGTCCTAATCAAACAAAATTCAATTAAGGAAATAAATAAATAGAAAGTGATAGTAATTCTTATATAAATTTATATATATTTTTTTCTGCCTTTTTGGGTTCTAATCGTATCTATTTTTCATTGCTTCTATAAAATCTCATGTTCTAGAACGACAAAACCTGAGTTGCTTGATCCTAGAAATAGAAATGGGAGTTCCTTCAATTGGTCGGTTTTCGTTGGAACTCTACTAATAAGTAATAACCAAGGAATTCTCTTTTTTTTATTCTAGTTACTTATTTTTGATTGAATAAATAAATTGAAATCTGATATTTTTTCTACCTCTTCCTTATTTATTCCTCTATCTAAACCTTTTTCATCTATGTAGTGCCAATTCAACACAAGCCCTTTTTTGAATAGTATTGAAATGGAATTTTTTTTTGTTTTTCCGTTGTATTCTTTTCTCAACATTTATATTGACAACAGTGTACCGAACAAATATAATTCATCGTGATAAGTAGATAAATTTCTTTCTGTCCCAGAGGTTTGATTTTTACCTTACATTATTCAAATGATGGGGTTACTTGGATTCGCTTTGATATAATTTGAGCTAAGATATAATAAGAATAGGGGTTTTTATTGAAAAGTCGATAACATAAGAGCTAAGAGGTGGTCTATAAATTTTTACATTTATCTATCTTTTTCTTTTTTTTTAGCGGAGAATTTCTTGGATTTTTGTCTCATCTATTCATTTTGATATTTGATATTCCGACTCAATTTCAAAATGTGTGTGTTTTTTTTTTCTTTTTTTATTTCTTAGTTCAAAGGTTTGATTGTCTTGACTAATCTTTTTTTATTTTGATTGTATCTACATAACCTTTTTCTATTCGGGTTGCTAACTCAACGGTAGAGTACTCGGCTTTTAAGTGCGGCTAGGATCTTTTACACATTTGGATGAAGCGAGGGATTCGTCCATACCATCGGTAAAGTTTGGAAGACCACGACTGATCCTGAAAGGGAATGAATGGAAAAAATAGCATGTCGTATCAACGAAGAGTTCTGAGAATGTTTCATTCTTTCCGAATCGGTACAAACCGTTGTGTTCTTTTTTTAAACGGAACAAAATGAATTCAATTTCAAGTTGGGTCGAATGAATAAATGGATAGAGATAGAGCCCTAATGGCTTCAATTTATTGATTATAGAGAAAAAGCAACGAGCTTCTGTTCTTAATTTGAATGATTACCCGATCTAATTAGACGTTAAAAATGTATTAGTGCCTGATACGGGAAGGGATTATCCCATGAATGGATTCTTTATTTTTTAATGAATCCTAACTATTGCCATTTTCCATTATGGAATGTAAATGCGTGTGTAAAAGAAACAGTATATTGATAAAAAAATTCCAAAATCAAAAGAGCGATTAGGTTGAAAAAAGAAAGGATTTCTAAGCGTCTTGTTATCCTATAACGAACATAAACCTATTCGTTTAAATGGAAAAGAGAGGATAGAGAATCTGTTGATAAGTTTACCTGTATCCGAGGTATCTATTAGTTTATTACTAGAATACCTCGTTTTGACTGTATCGCACTATGTTTCATTGATAACCCCCAAAAT